CTTAAAAAAAAACCAGAGATGGATAAAAAAAAAATCCACGGATATGAGATTTGACAATATGTATAGTTAAGTAGTGGGGGATTATGGGACAAAAAATAAATCCACTTGGTTTTAGACTTGGTACAACCCAAAGTCATCATTCTCTTTGGTTTGCACAACCAAAAAATTACTCTGAGGGTCTACAAGAAGATCAAAAAATAAGAAACTCTATCAAGAATTTTGTAAAAAAAAATAAAAAAATATCTTCTGGCGTTGAGGGAATTGCACGTATAGAGATTCAAAAACGAATCGATGTGATTCAGGTCATAATATATATGGGATTCCAAAAATTATTAATAGAAAGTAGACCCAAACGAATCGAAGAATTACAGATACATGTTCAAAAAGAACTTAATTGTGTAAACCGAAAACTCAATATTGTTATCACAAGAATTTCAAATCCTTATAGGAATCCTAATATCCTTGCAGAATTTATAGCTGGACAATTAAAGAATAGAGTTTCTTTTCGTAAAGCAATGAAAAAAGCTATTGAATTAACTGAACAGGCAGATACAAAAGGAATTCAAGTACAAATTGCGGGACGTCTTGATGGAAAAGAAATTGCACGAGTCGAATGGATTCGAGAAGGTAGGGTTCCTCTGCAAACCATTATCGCTAAAATTTATTATTGCTCGTATACAGTTAGAACTATTTATGGGGTATTGGGCATAAAAATTTGGACATTTCTAGACAAGAAATAATAAACCCTTACTTGACTTGGTTTTTCCATTCTATCCATTGCTAGAAGAAAACAAAAAAGAACAAAATCCTTCATTCTTTTTTTTTTTGTTTAATCAAAACAAAAAGAAACAATTCTAATTCTATTAACTATTAAATTAAAATAGTAAAATATTAATTTAATAATTTTACACTTTTTACACTATAGAATTAATTTAATATTAATAATTTAAATAGAATTAATTTAATATTAATAATTTAAATAGATTAATAATTTAACTAGATATGGCTATTTCTAATTCTTCTAATTCTATTTATATAGGGTTGAATAAAATTAAATAAAATAAAAAATTGAGTAATATAATTGCTATGCTTAGTGTGTGACTCGTTGGTTTTTTAGAGTCCGGATAAAAAATAAAAAACGGACTGACCAGAGTATGAACTAATAATTATACAACTAATAACCAACCCATCACTTTGCATTATCTGGATACAAAAAAAGAGTCAAGATATGATATATTAGTCATATCATTGTAGCAATTAAAATCCTTTTTGCACAAACAAAAAAAAAAACCAATCTGATTATGCTTTAGAAATCAAAATAGAAAATTATGCAGATAAGTGGAAGGGTGAAAGAAAGAAAAAGAATATCAATGATATAAAATTCCAATATGTAAGGTCTATGAGTCATCACATAAAAGCTAATGTAGTAAAGCATCCATACCAATTGATTTAAAATTAAACTAATCTGTTGATAAAACAAAAAATCAAGAGCCTTGATTCACTCCAGACTGAGAAGATTGACTCAAGAACAATTTTTATTTTATTAGAGGCTCCATTGGAAAAATAAGACCTAAACATTAATTGAGAAGTGATGGGAACGATGTAACCTGTAAATACATAAGATTTTACTGAAAACAAATCTTAATGATTTATTGGGAGGATAGCGAAAGGAACCAGAAGACAATCGATTTATTTTATTATGAGAGATCATGGGTTACCTCTACAAATAAAATAACTATTGAAAGACTAAATATGCAAGAGGAAATATTCGCCCGCGAAGATTTGTTTTATATTCTTTTTGATTGCTAAATTTGATCAATCTGATATCCTAATTCGAATATATAAAAAAATTTGTTACAACCTTATATTATAACAAATAACAAAAACAAGATTATCGAAAATAAACAAATAAAATAGAAAAAATTATTCTAGTTATAGACATTAATTATAGAGAATTTTTTCTATTTATATCTAGAACTATTAGATCTAGAACTAGTAGAACTCTAAAATAGAATATAGATTCTAATTTATATATATATTAGATAGATACAAATTTTTATTCTACTAATATTCTATTCTACCTAATATCCTATTCTAATAATCTAATAATCTAAGATTTTAATACTAATAAATAGATCTAAATAAGTAAGAAATAAATTAAAATAAATAGATTTAACTAAATTAAGTGAAATATCAAAGAATACGATGATTTAATATATTATTTTATTCGTAAAAGACATGGATATTTTTTTTTAATCATTTCATTCGCGAGGAGCTGGATGAGAAGAAATTCTCATGTCCGGTTCTGTAGTAGAGATGGAATTGAGATGAGAAAGAACCATCAACTATAACCCCAAAAGAACCCGATTCCGTAAACAACATCGAGGAAGAATGAAAGGAATAGCTTTTCGAGGAAATCGTATTTGTTTTGGAAGATATGCTCTTCAAGCACTTGAATCTGCTTGGATTACATCTAGACAAATAGAAGCCGGACGACGAGCAATGACACGAAATGCACGCCGCGGTGGAAAAATATGGGTACGTATATTTCCCGACAAACCCGTTACTTTAAGACCTACGGAAACACGGATGGGTTCGGGGAAAGGATCTCCCGAATATTGGGTAGCTGTCGTTAAACCGGGTAGAATACTTTATGAAATGGGCGGAGTAGCAGAAAATATCGCAAAAAAGTCTATGTCAATAGCAGCATCAAAAATGCCTATACGAACTCAATTCCTTATTTCAAAATAGGAATATAGAACCAAAGGAAAAAGACCTTTTGTATACTAAAAAAAAGTGGAAGTTTCTTTTTTTGTTTTGGACAAACAATATATCTTTTTTTTCCTTTGCATTTAAATAACAAATAAATAAAAAAAAAATGATATGATCCAATCTCAGACCCATTTGAATGTAGCAGATAACAGCGGAGCCCGAGAATTGATGTGTATTCGAATCATAGGGACTAGTAATCGCCGATATGCTCATATCGGTGACGTTATTGTTGCTGTGATCAAGGAAGCAGCACCAAATTCACCTCTAGAAAGATCAGAAGTAATCAGAGCTGTAATTGTACGTACTTGTAAAGAACTTAAACGTAATAACGGTATAATAATAAGATACGATGACAATGCTGCAGTTGTCATTGATCAAGAGGGAAATCCAAAAGGAACTCGAATTTTTGGTGCAATTGCCCGGGAATTGAGACAATTAAATTTTACTAAAATTGTTTCATTAGCACCTGAGGTCTTATAAGATAAAAAATTAGACGATATAAGATAGAAAATTTCAGATTAAGAGGAGACCATGATATAGTTATAGTATTTAGTATTATAGTTATAGTATTTTAATTAGTTGAATAAAAACGAAATAGAATTAATCAAATCAAATTAATTAGTAAATTGTGTTTCACGCATATACCTTTAATTAAATAATAAGAAAATGAAAATTCAGAGATTAAATAAAATAATTAATTAACAAAAACCAAGAGTATGTTGATTATATCAAAACTAGCGAAAAATAATAATTTTAGTTTATCATGGGTAGGGATCCTATTGCTGAGATAATAACCTCTATACGAAATGCTGACATGAATAGAAAAGGAATCGTTCGAATAGCAGCTACTAACATCACCGAAAACATTATTAAAATACTCTTACGAGAGGGTTTTATTGAAAATGTAAGGAAACATCGGGAAGAAAACAAAAAATTTTTGGTTTTAATCCTACGCCATAGAAGGAAGAAGAAAGGACCATATAGAACTAGTCTAAATTTAAAACGAATCAGCCGACCAGGTTTACGAATTTATTCTAACTATCAAAAAATTCCTAGAATTTTGGGTGGGATGGGCATTGTAATTCTTTCTACTTCTCGAGGTATAATGACAGACCGGGAAGCTCGACTCGAAAGAATTGGCGGAGAAATCTTGTGTTATATATGGTAATCTTTTTAATATCCGAATTCGACCCAAACTTCTTATTTATTTGTTAAAAAAAAAAGAGATTTAAAGAATAGGTTTCTAATACCATTCCTCTCGATTCCTCTTACATTAGTTAATACTTCAAGAGGATTTGCGATGGGATGAAAGAACAAAAATGAATTTTGGAAAGTTTAATTACTAAATCTGAATCACTTTTTCAATTTCAATAATATGTTCCAAGTTCGTTTAGATAATCAAGATCTGGTTTTAGGTTATCTTTTAGCCAAGATAATTTTTTTTACGTATACTACCACCACGAGATAGTATCAAAGTACTTATAATTCGATCCGAGCACGTCTAATTTATAGACTCCATAAAAAAATTTCAATGATTAGTCAATTTTTTCTTTCAACTTTAAAAGCCCTTTCGCCTTTCGTAGGAATAGAATTTAAGATTTCAAAATTTAAAGAAACTTAGTTTCTTCAAAAAAAATTATGTATATTCAAAAATTAAGGGATGACAAATATGAAAATAAGAGCTTCTGTTCGTAAAATTTGTGAAAAATGTCGACTGATACGTAGACGGGGACGAATTTTAATAATTTGCTTCAACCCAAGACATAAACAAAGACAAGGATAATCTTTCTAAACGAGAACACTCTAAAGGATCCGATGGAAAAAAAAAAGAAAGGATCCATTTTGACATAAAATGGATATATCCATAGACCGCTGACTTATATTTATGAGATGATAAAATATGGCAAAACCTTTACCACGAATTGGTTCACGCAGAACTGGACGCATTGGTTCACGTAAGAATGGACGTAAAATACCAAAAGGAGTTATTCATGTTCAAGCAAGTTTCAACAATACTATTGTGACCATTACAGATGTACGGGGACGAGTAATTTCTTGGTCCTCCGCTGGCACTTGTGGATTCAAAGGCACAAGAAGAGGAACACCTTTTGCTGCTCAAACCGCAGCAGGAAATGCTATTCGGACAGTAGTGGATCAAGGAATGCAACGAGCAGAAGTCATGATAAAAGGGACTGGTCTTGGACGAGATGCGGCATTAAGAGCTATTC